TCTTTTTGATTGGTACTGCAGTAGCCCTTTGGTTGGGTATTGGGGCAACGTTACCCATTGATAAATCCCTAACTTTAGGGCTTTTTTAAATTGAGTAAATTTTGAAATAAAAAAATCACGACGTGTGTATCTAGGGAATAGTTGCCTGAAAGGGAATTTTCCCTAGATACATTTAGTCAATTAAATTTTGCATATATTACGAGTTTATGTATATGGATTATGTGAACCATTCAAAACGATTAAAATTGAGAGGAAAGGTTTTTATATTTCTAGAGCGTCCATTATATGTTTTACATCTTCTCTGCGAAAATCTTGAATTTTCATAAGGTCTTCTTGACTGTTATTCAAAAGGTCTAAAAATGTATTGATATTGGACTTTTTAAGGCAATTATATACCCTGGGGGACAATTCTGATTGGTCAATAAAAATATATTTTAATGCTATTTCTTGTTTCATTTTCCTTGGGTTAGCCAATCTACCATGAAAATTAAAAAGTGGTAAATTATCTTTGGGTTGATTGTTTTCTAAACGTAAGGTTTCTTCTTCCGCATTTAAAAAGGGAATAAATAAGTCAATCAAATTTCGAGATGCCTCATGAAGTGCTTCTTTAGGGGTTAAACTTCCATTTGTCCATATTTCGAGAAAAAGTAGTTCTTGTTTTTGATTTTCAGTCACATAAGAATGAATACTATGATTTGCATTTCGAACAGGCATGAATATAGCGTCTATTGGATAACTTATATTTTGAAAATCATTTGGTGTTTTTATACGATATCCGCGATTTCTCTCGATTTTTAATTCAATACAAAAATGAATTGGTTCTGTTAAGTTAGCTATATGCTGTGTCTTATCAACGATTTCCACGGAAGGTGGTAAGATGATATCGCGAGCAGTTACATATCCAGGACCCTTGAGACAAATAGACGCATCACAGGTTCCATACAGATTACTTCTCAATACAATTTCTTTCAAATTCATTAAAATTTCATGTACGGATTCTTGAATGCCTGCTATGGTAGAATATTCATGTGGTATTTTCTCGGATTTTGCGCATGTAATACATGTACCTTCTATTTCTCCAAGCAAAGCTCTTCGCATCGCAATGCCTATTGTATCCGCCTGTCCCCTCATAAGTGGAGCCAGAATAAAGCGTCCATAATAAAGACGCTTACTGTCGGCTCTTGATTCAACACACTTCCACTGTAGTGGTCGAGTAGATACTATTACTTTTTCTTGAACCATAGTAATATTATTGGATCAAATCATTGAATGATTTATTTCTCTTGAAATACTTTCAATGTTTATTTTTATACACGTCTTTTTTTAGGGGGCCTGCAGCCATTATGGGGCATAGGGGTTACATCTCGTATGAAACTTAATAGTATACCACTTCTACGAATAGCCCTTAATGCCGCATCTCTTCCGAGACCCGGGCCTTTTATCATGACTTCCGCTCGTTGCATACCTTGATCGACTACTGTGCGAATAGCATTTCCGGCTGCGGTTTGAGCGGCAAAGGGTGTTCCTCTTCGTGTACCCTTGAATCCACAAGTCCCGGCGGAGGACCAAGAAATTACCCGACCACGTACATCTGTAACAGTTACAATCGTATTGTTGAAGCTTGCTTGAACATGAATAACTCCCTTTGGTATTCTACGCGAATTTTTACGTGAACCCATATGTCTATTCTTACGGGAACTAATTCTTGGTATAGGTTTTGCCATATTTTATCATCTCATAAATTTCAGTCAGAGATATGGTATGGATATATCCATTTCATGTCAAAACAGATCCTTTTTTTAGTTATTTGGACGTTGGGTACTTTAGATTTATAGAGTACCCCCCCCCCCTTTTTTTTCTAAAAATTATCCTTGTCTTTGTTTATGTCTGGGGTTGGAACAAATTACTATAATTCGTCCTCGCCTACGGATCAGTCGACATTTTTCACAAATTTTACGGACGGAGGCTCTTATTTTCATATTTGTCGTTCCTTAACGTAATTCTTAATCTCTTTATTGGAAGAAAATAAATTTCTTGACGAAATGAATGTTGAAATTGAGAAAAACTTCCTACTCATTGTCACTAATCATTCTAATCGTTGTTTCAGGGTCAATAAATTTTACGTCCTCAGATAATGACTTTCCTAAATTTTTACTCTATATTACTGATCGTTACGTATCATTTATGTAAAAATTAATTATGTCGAATGCGTTTTGAAACATAATCTAAAATCCAATTTTCATTATCTAACCAAATCAAAAGCATACCGTTGGAAAGTGATATTGTATCTACACGATCAGAAATTAAACTGTAATAAACCCGTTTTTGTTCTGAGGTATCAACTAATGTGGGAGGCGTAATAAAAGAAACCCACTCTTTCTCTTGTGTTGTGTCACAAATATGAGAGCTACATACTACATATATAATTGGGATATCATAAGGATTTACCATATATAGCACAAAATTTCTCCACCGATTTTTTCTAGTCGAGCCTCCCTGTCTGTCATTATACCTCGAGAAGTAGAAATAATTACAACTCCCATCCCGGCTAAAATTCTCGGGATTCCTTGATAGTTAGAATAGATTCGTAGACCGGGTCGACTGATTCGTTTTAAATTTAAAAACATTCTATTTGGTCCCGTCCTACTTCTTCTATGGCGTAGAGTTAAAACTAAAAAACATTTGTTGCTTTGCTGATGTTTCCTCATGTTTTCGATAAAACCTTCGCGTAAAAGAATTTTAATAATGTTTTCACCGATGTTAGTATATGGTATTCGAACTGTTCTTTTTTTATTCATGTCAGCATTTCGTATATAGGTTAGTAGGTTACCAATAGTGTCTTTACTCATACTAAACTGATATTTTAGGTATTCCCGAATTTTGATATAATAAACATGCTCTTTTTTAATTATTTATTAATTTTTAAACATTTATGAATTATTAAAGGCATATACGTGAGACACAAACAATCTACTAAATTGACTTAAATCCCCTAATTAATCAATTTTAGTCAAATACTATAAACTGTAAAACAGTATTATGTTCCTAATCTTATAATACTTCAGGGGCTAATGAAACTATTTTAGTTAAATTAAACTGTCTTAATTCCCGGGCAATTGCCCCAAAAATTCGAGTTCCTTTTGGATTTCCTTCTTGATCAATAACAACCGCAGCATTGTCATCATATCGTATTATCATACCATTTTTACGTTTGAGTTCTTTACAAGTACGTACAATTACGGCTCTGATCACTTCTGATCTTTCTAGCGGTGTATTTGGTAGTGCTTCCTTGATTACAGCAACAACAACGTCACCAATTTGAGCATAGCGTCGATTACTCGCTCCTATAATTCGAATACACATCAATTTTCGGGCTCCGCTGTTATCCGCTACATTCAAATGGGTTTGAGGTTGAATCATATCATTTTTATCTCTTGTTTCAATGCAAAGGCGACCTAAAAAAAAAAAAGAAATATTGTTTATTCAAAAAAAACCTCCAATTGTTTTTTTTTCATCCGAAAAATGGATTTTGTTTGGTTCTACGCCCCTATCCTGAAATAATGAATTGAGTTCGTATAGGCATTTTTGCTGCCGCTATTGAAATAGCTTTTCTGGCTATATTTTCTGGTACTCCGCTCATTTCATAAAGTATTCTACCTGGTTTAATGACAGCTACCCAATATTCGGGAGATCCTTTTCCTGAACCCATACGTGTTTCTGTAGGTCTTACTGTAACTGGTTTGTCTGGAAATATACGTACCCATATTTTTCCGCCGCGGCGTGCGTTTCGTGTCATTCCTCGCCGCCCTGCTTCTAGTTGTCTAGATGTGATCCAAGCAGGTTCAAGCGCTTGAAGGGCATATCGACCAAAGCAAATATGATTACCTCGAAAAGATATTCCTTTCATTCTTCCTCTATGGTGTTTACGAAATCGGGTTCTTTTGGGGTTATAGTTGATGGTTATTTATTATTCCCATCTCTACTACAGAACTGGACATGATAGTTTCATCTCATCCAGCTCCTCGCGAATGAAACAATTATAAAATAATATACATCTATTTACTGAATAATATATGTAAACCATATATTTAATATTTAATCATAAAAGCTTTTCATAATCTATTTGAAATATAAATAAAAATGCATTCAATCTCGAATTCTATAAAATGCGTTTTATTATAAGGTTTTAACAAATATTTATTTTATTTGGCCTTTTATTAGCATATTAGATGGACGACAATTTATAAATCCTAAAAATTTTCGCGGGCGAATATTTACTCTATTTAATATTCAGTTTAGAGGATTAGTTCATGCCATGGCTTTTTTTTTTAGGATTAATTCATGACATACCTTTTCAGAATAAATGAATTGGTTCTTAGTTTGTTCCGCCATCCTACCCAATGAATCATTAGGATTCGTTTTCAATAGAATCGGTTGAAATCACGGGTTTTGTCGTTCCCATCGCTTCGCAATTAATGGTTAGGTCTGAATTTTACAATGGAGCCCTAAATTTGTTCTTGAGTCAACCCTCTCAGTCTTTATTGACTCAGGACTCTTGAGTTTTTTATTCTTTATTTATTCTTACATACAACAATTTTTTTGAATTATAGTTTAATCAGTATTAATGCTTTATTACATTTTCCCTTTATGAAATGAATTATTGACCTTACATATTGAAATTCTATATCATTAATTTTTTTTTTTTGCTTTCTCTCACCCGTCCATTTAGCTACATATTTTACTGTTATTGTTTCACAACTCATAATCAAATAAGTTTTTTCTTAAAAAAAAAAACATTTCAGTTGCTACAATGATATGACCCATATATCATATCGTGACTGGTTCATTATATTTATATCCAGATAATGCGAAAGGATGAGTTGGTTATTAGTTCATACTATGATTCTGGGCCGGTCTTTTTTTTTACGATAACCCTTCAACGAGTCACACACTAAGCATAGCAATTATATCGACTCAAATGATTAATGTAATTTTTATTC